CAAAATGAATTGCTTTCTAGATGATCCTTCTAGAAGAAGGTGATTCTAACAATCTTTCTAGTTACTTCGTTCTCTATTTCTATTTGAGAGGATCCTAAGGAAAAGGATTTTGTTTCCACCGAGCTAAAACAATATGGCGATGTCTCTAGTAAACCAAAGACATCGTTGAATAGCTATTTTGCTTCAATTTCTTTCTTTAGACATCCAAAAAAAAAATGGAAGATTTAGTTACGATTGGAAATTGACTTTTTATCTTCAGCCATGGATCCTTTACTCATACTTATTCAATTGGAAGTCTTGATCCAATTCAAAAATTATGTTTCGCAATTTCATAATCCAACTTTTCAATTTATAAGTGACTCATGGATACAAATCACGAGAATGTGTATTTTTTTCTCGACTTTATCATTGAGAGGTAAAGGATTAAATCCTTTTAAGAAATAAAGTTTTTGATCGGAATATGAATAAAACCGAAAGACCCTTTAACTATTAAAGGGCTAATAGAACGAATCACACTTTTACCACTAAACTATACCCGCTACAATATGATTATTGTATACAAATGGAGCTTTTGTCGAACAAGATAATTGAGCATGATCAAGATAGGATCATCAAACTTGGAGTGTTGAACTTTTTCGTGGGTAGATAAAAATTTAATGAGATTCGGAAAAGAGGCTTCATTTAATTGAAATTAAATAACTAAAGTTTTCTTTTTTGTTGAAAGAAGATAGATACGGATCAAAAAAATACTACAATCATAACAGAAAAATGCATTGTCCAGAATCTATAGTTTCTTTTTTAGTTCGGAAAATGAAATAAAAAATAAAATATAACAAGAAAAAAAATGGAAACAGTTTTTATTCTTTTTGTTGTTACTTGAATATAAAATATTCAATTGAATATAATAATATAATAAAAAAAAACAAATATTTGTGTTTTCAAATCAGATATCAGATAAATCATTATTTATCTATAATTCGTTAGAACAAAAAAAAAGGCCCGGCTAGGTACTGACCAGGCCAGGCCATCAGAATAACAAGGGCCTTTCGAACAAAATCAACACAAGGAGGTCTTCCTTATTTTTCTTTAGTTCGATTAGTGGCGGGCTCGAGCCCCTCTTTTAGTTTAGAATAGAGAAAAAAGAGAGAGAAAGACTCCTTACATTATGTGTAATGTAATGTAGTAATTATCTTTTGCAATTGGGAGAGATGGCTGAGTGGACTAAAGCGTCGGATTGCTAATCCGTTGTACGAGTTATTTGTACCGAGGGTTCGAATCCCTCTCTTTCCGTTTCCGTTAATGACTTGCTTTATTTTATTTTTCAATTTTGAAAATCTTAGTTAAGCGTGTGGAATAGATAAAATCCTAAGAAAATTTGAAAATTTCCCAAGGAAAACCCTTTGGATTTTATTCTTCACGTCCAGGATTACGCCCCGGATCATTAGATAGGAATCCAAAGATAAAGAGAGAAACAAAAAATATCACTACGGTATAAACGAAGAGTTTCAGAGTAAGCATTACACAATCTCCAAGATGATTTTTTGGAAAAAAAAAAGAGAATAGATCTTCCATTTTTCTCCCACATATCCTATTTTGACACCACTCCAAATTCGATATTGTGGGAGACCCTAATGGGGTTAGGGTCTTTCACTGGAAAGGGGGTCAAAAATGAGGAAATGGGGGTAAGCCGGATTTATGGCGACTATCCAAGAATTTCAGTGTGCTAATCTAGGATTCATACTCTAAAACTTATCTGATTTTCTCAATTGTTAGAATTTTTCTCGAAGAAATCATGCATTTTCTAAGATATTATTATTATTAAGGATCTCATCGAAAACTTACAGCAGCTTGCCAAACAAAAGCTAAGAGAAAAAAAAGCACAGGTATGACTGGCATAACATCTACGATTGGATTCAAAAAAGCATATGCTTCAGGCAATTTGCCGAAGAAAAAACTACTCGAATAAAGGGCAGAATTAATACAGATCAAACTAACGATATTAAGCATAACAGACATTTTGTTCTTGGAGATAATTGCATTTTGATTGAGTTTTTGATATAAGGAACAAGGAAGAAAGTAAGTAAGGTAGACAAAAAATCCTTCTTTTTCTTTGAACCCACCCAATCAAAAATCCTCCAATTCTCAAAGGAGAATAGAAGAAATCATATTTTCATACAATATCTTAATTGAATTCTATGTAATGATCAATAAATTAAGTTGAATTCTATATCTATATGTATCAAAATCCTAGTACCAATCTATTCTATAGATATATAGATATTTGGAGATATTTGGACTGGAGTTGACAAACAACCAATACCAATATTATTGTTTCTTAGTGTAGATTAGAAATTGAAATGGGGCGTGGCCAAGTGGTAAGGCAACGGGTTTTGGTCCCGCCATTCGGAGGTTCGAATCCTTCCGTCCCAGTACATATCCATTTTTTTATGCTCCATTATGACTATAGAAAGAAGTAGGTCAGTGGATAGGAGTAAATCCGTATTCATTTTAATATCTGTGTCTGTTCGAATCTCATTAACAAATGATCAAGTTACATATCATATAGAAATATGTTATGGAGCCGATATATTTTCTTTGAATCCCATTTTATTTAGGTATTTCGTGTTTGGCTCTAAGTAAAAATTGGAAATCTACAGAACAATTGAGGCAGGGGTGATTTCCCCTATCACCCTTTTATTCACTTTATGATAAGAGTCGATTATTGTGAAATATTACTTAATCCCATGTTAAACAAAATCTATAATCTATAAATATATATATCATCTAAAATATATAAAATGAGGAAATGTTTCGCTTATATGGTATGTATCGTTCTATTTCAATGACAATAATTTTTCGGTTTTTGTCAAAAAGATTTTTGATACCTTAAATTATTTAAATTCTATATTATAGAATATCTATAACAGTGACAACTCTTCAGTCTATCTGATAGATATGAAAAACCCTCCTTATTTTTTTGATTTTCGTAATCAGACGAAAAGAATAAAGATTCAAATCTTAACTTAGATCATTTTTTTATCCATCTCATGAAAAAAAATTGGATTTCGTTTTTCTTTTCTTTTATCTATTTAAAATTAAATCAGTGATGAGTCAATTCAAAAATAAAGACTTATCTTCCTATGAAGATCAAACGTCATGCTTATTGTCCAATTTTCTTCAAATTAAATAATCAAATTAAATAATGATGTCTAAATAGGAAACTTTTTCAATTTCAATTAGAACTATTTTTATTAAATATTTTTAATGATTGCTTGTAAGTGGAATCTTTATTTGGTACTCAAAAAGTAGGAAATCGTTTAATCTATCCTGTTGAGTCACTTGAAGATGCAGATTCAAAAAGTTATTCGTTTATATATTTCGATTTCTTGCTATTATCTATATATTATTTATGTATGTGAAAGATGCTGTCTTGCTAAGACTTTTTCAGAAAAATCGTTTCATATCATATATAGAAGAAAAAGCCTAGATTACGATGTCTATGTACAACTGAACCAATGACTATTCATGATTCCATAATTGAATCAATTCCATACCGGTTCCAAATTAGAGGAATATTATGGTAAAACTTCGTTTGAAACGATGTGGTAGAAAGCAACGTGCGACTTGAAGGACACGATCCGTTGTGGATTTTTCCATCCACCATTTTCGATTTATCTAAGGATGAGACTGCTCTTGGCTCGACATTGTTTGTTCTGTTACACTCGATTTTTTGTTGGGTTGTAAATAGTCCACGATGAAGCTCGAGTAGAAAAGATTAATTCATTTCTCGGGGGCAAGGATCTAGGGTTAATGCCAATTAATCGGAACAACTTCGTAAACGTATCTTCCATATATAGAAATCGAAAGGATCCAATTCGAGCAAGTTTCCAATTCAAAAGCAAGACTTGTTAGAATTTAGCAAACTTTTTCGATTCAAAGTGTATCACACGTGAATCAACTGTTCGTAGGATTCTTTGATAGAAAGAAATCAAAAGGGGGGTATGTTGCTGCCACTTTGAAAGGATTAAGAAGCACCGAAGTAATGTCTAAACCCAATGATTTAAAATAAGGATAAAGGATCTAAGAACAAGGAAAGACCTTTTTAATTGTCTCGATAGTCTCACTAATTGGATCAGACTAAAGAATCCAAATAGAATTTGAAACGAGACAAAAGACAAACAAAACAAAAGGGGTTAAAGACCACTCAATAAATGAAAGTGACTAAAGATTTTTCCTTTGAGCTATTTGAGAGTTATCCAACTTGAGTTATGAGTACGAATGATTTCTTTTTCATTTTCAGGAAGGAAAAAAGACTGAAATCAGAGTCTAATTGATTTTCTAGGCCCATTTTTCATTTAATTTATTAGAATTGCATACATAGACAAAACTTCGAAGCAAATCATTTTTCTCGAGCCGTACGAGGAGAAAACTTCCTATACGGTTCTAGGGGGGGTGTTGGTCATCTACATCTATCCCAATGAGCCGTCTATCGAATCGTTGCAATTGATGTTCGATCCCGAAGAGAAGGAAAAGATCTTAGAAAAGTGGGGTTTTATGATCCAATGAAGAATCAAACTTATTTAAACGTTCCTCTTATTCTATATTTCCTTGAAAAAGGTGCTCAACCCACAGGAACTGTTCAGAATCTTTTAAAGAAAGCGGAAGTTTTTAAGTAACTTCCGTCTAATCAAACGAAATTCAATTAAAGAAAGACTGAGGGGGGGTAGCAACTTGTATATAACTTTGTATAATTTTGCTCGACTTGTTTTTTGATTTCCCCCCCCCTACTGCTGTAATTGTTTCCGTTGAATCTGATATCTAGAACGACAAAACCTTAGTTTATTGATTTTCTAAATAGCAAATTCGGACATTTTCTTCAATTGTGTGGTTTTCATTGGAACTCGACTAACCAACAAAGAATCCACTTTGCCTATTCCACTTAGATTCATGAAATACATTATGAACTAAAAAATCCGAGATTTTTTAGTTCAATTCTTTCT